TATGAACCTTTTGGTACCTATCATGAGATTTATGGACACTATCTAATAGTAAAAAGTGTAAAAAAGCAAATTCTTTGTATATACATCCGAACCACTGTTGGTCAGATTTCTCTTTATCGAGAAATCGAAGAAGCGATACAAGGGTTTTGCCAAGCTTCCTCAGTGGTACCTAATTTAATAGGAATCTAAGTTAAATAATTCTATGACATCGGTGTGAATTCTCAGATCCCTTTGGTTCAACTAGGACCATATTTCCTGAATTTCTACGCGAATCAAGTCGAGAAAAGGAAGTTTTCGAATCATTGACTTCAAATCCACTGTCGAACCCTACTCAGTAGAATATGGAGGTAGTTATGGCCGAAGGGGCCAATCTGGTCTTTCACAATAAAGTGATAGATGGAACTGGTATCAAACGACTTATTAGCAGATTAATAGATCACTTTGGAATGGCATATACATCACACATCTTGGATCAATTAAAGTCTCTGGGTTTCCAGCAAGCTACTGCTACATCCATTTCATTAGGAATTGATGATCTTTTAACAATACCCTCTAAGGGATGGCTAGTCCAAGATGCTGAACAACAAAGTTTTATTTTTGAAAAACACCACCATTATGGAAACGTACACGCGATAGAAAAATTACGCCAATCCATTGAAATATGGTATGCTACAAGTGAATATTTGCGACAAGAAATGAACCAAAATTTTAGGATGACGGAATCCTTTAATCCAGTTCATATAATGTCTTTCTCGGGAGCTAGGGGAAATGCATCTCAAGTACACCAATTAGTAGGTATGAGAGGATTAATGTCGGATCCACAAGGACAAATGATTGATTTACCCATTCAAAGCAATTTACGCGAAGGGCTGTCTTTAACAGAATATATCATTTCTTGCTATGGAGCCCGAAAAGGGGTTGTGGATACTGCTGTACGAACATCAGATGCTGGATATCTTACACGCAGACTTGTTGAAGTAGTTCAACACATTGTTGTACGTCGAACTGATTGTGGCACCACCCGAGGTATCCCTGTGAGTCCTCGAAATGGGATGATGTCGGACAGAATTTTTATCCAAACATTAATTGGTCGTGTATTAGCAGACAATATATATATGGGTCCGCGATGTATTGCCATTCGAAACCAAGATATTGGGATTGGGCTTGTCAATCGATTCATAACCTTTCGAACACAACCAATATCTATTCGAACTTCTTTTACTTGTAGAAGCACATCTTGGATCTGTCGATTATGTTATGGTCGGAGTTCCACTTATGGTGACCTGGTGGAATTGGGAGAAGCTGTAGGTATTATTGCGGGTCAATCCATTGGAGAACCGGGTACTCAACTAACATTAAGAACGTTTCATACGGGCGGAGTATTCACGGGGGGTACCGCAGAACATGTACGAGCTCCCTCTAATGGAAAAATAAAATTTAATGAGCATTTGGTTCATCCTACACGTACACGTCACGGGCATCCCGCTTTTCTATGTTATATAGACTTGGATGTAACTATTGAAAGTCAAGATATTATACAGAACGTGACTATTCCACCAAAAAGTTTTCTTTTAGTTCAAAATGACCAATATGTAGAATCAGAACAAGTGATTGCTGAAATTCGCGCGGGAACGTACACTTTGAATTTTACAGAGAGGGTTCGAAAACATATTTATTGCGATTCAGAAGGGGAAATGCACTGGAGTACGGATGTATACCATGCACCTGAATTTAGATATAGTAATGTCCATCTCTTACCAAAAACAAGCCATTTATGGATATTATCAGGGGATTCGTGCAGATCCAGTATAATCCCGTTTTCGCTACACAAGGATCAAGATCAAATGAACATTCATTCTCTTTCTGTCGAAAAAAGTTATATTTCGAATCCTTCAATAAAAAATGATCAAGTTAAACAGGTTAAACACAAATTCTTTAGTTTAGATCTTTCGGGTAAAAAAGAAGGGAGGGTTTCTGATTATTCAGAACTTAATCGAATCCTCTGTACTGGTCATTATAATCTCGTATATCCTGCTATTCCCCACAAGAATTTTGATTTATTGGCAAAGAAGCGAAGAAATCGATTTATCATGCCCTTCCAACCGATTCAAGAACGAGAGAACGGCCTAATGCCCCACTCCGATATCTCGATTGAAATACCTATAAATGGTATGTTCCGTGGAAATAGTATTTTTGCTTATTTTGATGATCCCCAATACCGAAGAAACTGTTCAGGAATTACTAAATATGGGGCTATCGGGGCGCATTCCATTGTCAAAAAAGAAGATTTAATTGAATATCGAGGAGTCAAAGAATTTAAGCCAAAATACCAAATGCAAGTAGATCGCTTTTTTTTCATTCCCGAGGAAGTCTATATTTTACCTGAATCTTCTTCCCTAATGGTACAAAATAATAGTATCATTGGAGTAGATACCCAAATCACTTTAAATACAAGAAGTCGGGTAGGCGGGTTGGTCCGCCTAGAGCGAAAAAAAAAAAAAATGGAACTAAAAATTTTTTCTGGAGATATCCATTTTCCGGGAAAAACAGATAAAATATCTCGATATAGTGGTATCTTGATATCACCCGGACCAGTAAAAACAAATACGAAGGGATCAAAGGAATCAAAAAAAGTGAAAAATTGGCTCTATGTCCAACGGATCACACCTAGCAGGAAAAAGTCTTTTGTTTTGGTTCGACCGGTAATCATATATGAAATAGCGGGCGGTATAAATTTAGAAACACTTTTCTACTCGGATCTATTGCAGGAAAAAGAGAATTTGAAACTTCAAGTTGTCAATTATATTCTTTATGGTTATGGAAATGATAAATCAATTCGGGGAATTTCGGACACAAGGATTCAATTAGTTCGTACTTGTTTAGTGTTGAATTGGGATCAAGAAAAAAACAGTTCTTCTATCGAAGCGGCCCGGGCTTCTTTTGTTAAAATAAGTACAAATGGCCTAATTCGTGATTTCCTAAGAATCGACTTAGTGAAATCCAATTTTTTCTATATCAGCCGAAAAAGGAATGGTCCCTCAAGTTCAGGATCGATCTCTGATAATGGGTTAGATCACACTAACATTAATCCATTTTATTTCCTTTATTCCAAGGCACGGATTCAACAATCACTTAAAAAAAATCAAGGAACTTTTAGTACGTTATTGAGTAGAAATAGAAAAAAGGAATGTAAATCTTTGGGAATTTTGTCATCATCTAATTGTTTTGGAATAGATCTATTAAACGATATAAAATATCACAATGGAATAAACGAATCAACTAAAAGAGATCCTACAATTACAATTAGGAATTCCTTGGGCCCTTTAGGAACAGCCCTTCAAATCGCGAATTTTTATTCATTTTACCATGTACTAACGCATAATCAGATCTCGGTAACTAAATATTTGAAACTTGACAATTTCAAACAGATTTTTCGAATATTTAAATATTATTTAATGGATGAGAAACAGAGAATGGTTAATCTGGACCCGTGCAATAACAGCGTTTCTCATCCATTAAAATTAAATTGGTATTTTCTCCATCAGAATTCTCATTCTAATTATTGTGAATGTTTCTTCACAATAATTAATCTGGGACAGTTTATTTGTGAAAATGTATGTATAGCCAAAAATGGACCACACCTAAAATCAGGTCAAGTTATAATTGTTCACGTCGACTCTATAGGACTAAGATTGGCTAAGCCTTATTTGGCCACTACAGGAGCAACTGTTCATGGTCATTATGGAGAAATCCTTTATAAAGGAGATACATTAGTTACATTTATATATGAAAAATCGAGATCTGGTGATATAACGCAAGGTCTTCCAAAAGTGGAACAAGTATTAGAAGTGCGCTCAATTGATTCAATATCGATAAACCTAGAAAAGAGAGTTGGGGGTTGGAACGGGTGTATAACAAGAATTCTTGGAATTCCTTGGAGATTCTTGATCGGTGCTGAGCTAACTATAGTGCAAAGTCGTATCTCTTTGGTTAATAAAATTCAAAAGGTTTATCGATCCCAGGGGGTGCAAATCCATAATAGGCATATCGAAATTATTGTACGGCAAATAACATCAAAAGTCTTGGTTTCAGAAGATGGAATGTCTAATGTTTTTTCACCCGGGGAACAAATAGGATTGTTGCGAGCGGAACGGACGGGACGCGCTTTGGAAGAAGCGATCTGTTACCGAGCCATATTCTTGGGAATAACGAGAGCCTCGCTGAATACTCAAAGTTTCATAGCCGAGGCGAGTTTTCAGGAAACTGCTCGCGTTTTATCAAAAGCAGCTCTCCGCAGTCGTATTGATTGGTTGAAAGGTCTGAAAGAAAACGTTGTTCTCGGTGGTATGATACCCGTTGGTACCGGATTCAGAGGATTAGTGCACCGCTCAAAGCAACCTAAGAGCATTTCTTTAAAAAAACAAAAAAACAATTTATTCGAAGGGGAAATAAGAGATATTTTATTCCACCACAGAAAGTTATTTGATTTTTGCATTTCAAAAAATTTTTATGATACATCAGAACAAGCGTTTATAGGATTGAATGATTTCTAAGATCAGTACTTTGAATTTTTTGCGGTCCTGTGATTTGTTACATTTACATGTAATTTGTTAATAGTAATAAAAAATAGCAAAGAAATTAATCGCTTGGATCGTGTATCAAGGCCCAACTCCGAGAAAAGGGAAGGTTCCATCGGAACAATTATTTATTTAAGGGTACCTCGTCTCCCCTTTTTTCTTTGAAAAAAAAAAGAGAGGAAGTGTGGGGAGAAATGATAAGAAAGTATTGGAACATTAATTTGGACGAAATGCTGGAAGCAGGAGTTCATTTTGGTCATGCTACCAGAAAATGGAATCCGAGAATGGCACCTTATATCTCGGCGAAGCGTAAAGGTATTCATATTACAAATCTTACTAGAACTGCTCGTTTTTTATCGGAAGCTTGTGATTTAGTTTTTGATGCAGCAAGTATGAGAAAACAATTCTTAATTGTTGGTACAAAAAAGAAAGCAGCTGATTCAGTAGCGCGGGCTGCAATAAGTGCTCGGTGTCATTATGTTAATAAAAAATGGCTCGGCGGTATTTTAACAAACTGGTCCACTACAGAAAAGAGACTTCAAAAGTTCAGGGACTTGAGAATGGAACAAAAGACCGGAAGGCTGAACCGCCTTCCGAAAGGGGATGTGGTTCAATTGAAGAGACAGTTATCTCACTTGCAAACATATTTGGGCGGGATTCAATATATGACGGGGTTACCTGATATTGTAATAATCGTTGATCAGCAAGAAGAATATACGGCTCTTCGCGAATGTATCACTTTGGGAATTCCAACAATTTGTTTAATTGATACAAACAGCGACCCGGATCTCGCGGATATTTCGATTCCAGCGAATGATGACGCGATAGCTTCAATTCGATTTATTTTTAACAAATTAGTATTTGCAATTTGTGAGGGTCGTTCTAGCTATATACGAAATCTCTGATTAATAATAATAGAAAGAAATTCTTTTGTGAATTCCATAGATTAATGGAATCTGGTACTCTATTTAATTTACTCTATTTCTGAATCGCACGAAAGAAATAAAAAAATAAGGCGGGGGATATTATGTGATTAGTTCTTAATCCAAAATATACAATTCAAGCGGGCACGGACAAGTAAAAAAAAGATAGTATAGTGGAATCAAAATAATTTCTTAAAAAGTTTTCTTTCTTTCAGAGGATAATATGAATATTCTATCATGTTCCATCAAAATATTTAAAGGATTATATGATATATCCGGTGTGGAAGTAGGCCAGCATTTCTATTGGAAAATTGGGGGTTTCCAAGTTCATGCCCAAGTACTTATTACTTCTTGGGTTGTAATTGCTATTTTATTAGGTTCAGCTATTGTAGCTGTTCGAAACCCACAAACCGTTCCTACTGACGGTCAGAATTTCTTCGAATATGTCCTTGAATTTATTCGAGACGTGAGCAAAACTCAGATTGGAGAGGAATATGGTCCATGGGTTCCTTTTATTGGAACTCTGTTTCTATTTATTTTTGTTTCTAATTGGTCAGGGGCGCTTTTACCTTGGAAAATTATAAAGTTACCTCATGGAGAGTTAGCCGCACCTACGAATGATATAAATACTACGGTTGCTTTAGCTTTACTTACGTCAATAGCATATTTTTATGCGGGCCTTAGTAAAAAAGGATTGGGTTATTTCGGTAAATACATTCAACCAACTCCAATCCTTTTACCCATTAATATTTTAGAAGATTTCACAAAACCTTTATCACTTAGCTTTCGACTTTTCGGAAATATATTAGCGGATGAATTAGTAGTTGTTGTTCTTGTTTCTTTAGTACCTTTGGTGGTTCCTATACCTGTTATGTTCCTTGGATTATTTACAAGCGGTATTCAGGCTCTTATTTTTTCAACTTTAGCTGCGGCTTATATAGGTGAATCTATGGAGGGGCATCATTAATTAAGTTTCGAAATAGTCTTCTTCGGTTTAATGCAAGGCAATGCATGTCTTGCTCAAGATAATCTACTTCGTAAACATAACTCTATACATAAATAGACAAAAAAGTCTATACGATCTAAAGAAATAGATTACGATATTTGTAATATTTTGGAATTAAAAAAAAAGGAAAGAGATCTAAAAGATCTTTTTCCTAAAATCTAAAATTAAAATTTGCTTGACTCATTTATATCTTCTTACAATGAATATTCGTTGTAGATTGGCTTGATTGTTTTGTTCATTTCATTCAACCCAATCTTAGGAGTCATAATCTGAATAAGAATTCTTGATTTATTTTTTTTTGTTTAATCGCACATTGTAAATAAAAAAAAGGTTCTATAAAGCGATTCCCATTTCAGTCGGTTTTATTCAATCCAACGATTAACCAAAAGAAAAAAACTAAATTACATGAAGAACGTAAAACTTCTATTTATATGCAATGATTCAGACTACTGAATTCGTTCATTTAGATCATTTAGATTAGATTGATTGTACCGATTTTAGATAACGATAAATAAAAGGAAAAGAAGAGTTTACAAAACATGAAAAAAAAGTGCGTTGTTTAGGTTTAGGAGGGTGGGATTAAAATAAACATATGTAATATATAATCTATGGAATCTGTCTAATGACTGTAAAATAAACCAACTTTTCTTTATAAAATAAATGTTTCTAAAAAAATGATTTTAGAATTCAAATTTAATTTAAGATACAAAGAGTTGGTTTACGTTATGGAAGAAGGGCGTGTATATGTAATATTAGGCTAGTTATATATGAGCAAATAGATATATCTAATCTTAATCTGTCCCGCGACTACCAAGAATTTTGATAGGGATTCCAATAAAAGCCTTTCTTTTCGTTTTTTCGTTTGAAACTGTGAAGTGAATAAAGAGATTAAATTAAGAATAAAGAAGGAAGAGTTCGAATTTAAAGAATGATTGATTCGGAACAAAGAAAGAAATGGAAAAACAAAAAGTTATATGAATTCACCAAAACTCTGTGGATAGAAACTAAAAAATTGATATCGAAGCAGTTCTGCTGATTCAATAATCTCATTACTTCAATTTTGAACTCTTAGTTACGTTACTTTGACTGGATGACAATCTATCGATGGAATAATTAAATCATAATTTAGTGGTTGATTGTATCATTAACCATTTCTTTTTTTTGATGCGAGGAATTTATCATGGATCCATTGATTTCTGCCGCTTCCGTTATTGCTGCTGGGTTGGCCGTTGGGCTTGCTTCTATTGGACCTGGAGTTGGTCAAGGTACTGCTGCGGGCCAAGCTGTCGAAGGTATCGCAAGACAACCAGAGGCGGAGGGAAAAATACGAGGTACTTTATTACTTAGTTTGGCTTTTATGGAAGCTTTAACAATTTATGGACTGGTTGTAGCATTAGCACTTTTATTTGCGAATCCTTTTGTTTAATCTGATAAAAAATAAAATTTTTGCCAATTTTTGAATTTGCTGCTTGCTTTTTCGAATTATATCAAGATTTAACTCCTACAATTAATTATTTATATTTAGTTTTATTGGTACAATAACCCACGGGAAGGGCTGATTGGAGGATGAGGAATTTTAGTAGACCGACTCGCTTTCTTCCTTCCCCTTCTCGCTTTCTTCGTTACCCTGTATTAGTTTATTTTATTTTAAAATTTAAAGGAAGTGTTATAACAAAAACAACAAAAACAAAGAAGATATGTTGAAATTGACACTAGACCTGATATCAAAGTCTAATAACTATTGTTCTTAGTTAGCAATTTAGCAATTTTTAGAAATTTACAATAAAAAAATCTATTTCTAATAAAAATCTAATATATTTTTGACTCGATTTACTATTTTTAAATTCTAATTCTAAAATATTTCTAAAATATAAAATAGATTTATAAATAGTAAATAAAAAAATAAAAATTATAAATATTATGAAATATGATAATTAAATAGATAATATTCTGTCTATAAGAGAAGGAGAGATCTTATGAAAAATGTAACCGATTCTTTCGTTTCTTTGGGTCACTGGCCAGCCGCCGGGAGTTTCGGGTTTAATACTGATATTTTAGCAACAAATCCAATAAATCTAAGTCTAGTCCTTGGTGTATTGATTTTTTTTGGAAAGGGAGTGTGTGCGGGTTGTTTATTTCACGAATAGGCTGAATTGAATCAGCTGCATTTTTTTTGAATTAGTAAAGAAAAGGTGCACGATCCTGCGAATTACTTTTGAATAAATTAAAAAATCATCTTTAAGAACCATAGCATTTCGCAATTCATCAGTAAATATACTTTGATTCTCTATCAACTGATAACGTAGGGACATTAGCATGGTTAAAGCTAAACTGTTTGAAGTCTAGACAGAGCAAGGTACTCTTTCTACTAGTATGTTAATATATCAAAGGATTCTAAATGAAAGGATTCTAAATGAATAGTTGGGAATTTTTTTCGGTATAGAGCACTCATGTCGAAAAAAATTGGAACCTTCTTTTTTGAAAAATGGGGATTTCCCTCATTCTTAATCGAATGTTGAATCGATAACCTGTGCATAAAGTAAATTCGTTGGATTTGAAGAAAAAAACAAGAAACAACTTTACTGACAATTACTTGTTTGGTCAGAAGAGTCCTACAAATATTCTGGTTTTTGATTAATTTTGATTTTTTTTATTTTTGCATATTAATTATTAATCGAGAAGAGAGGATAGGCTCATTCCAGTAACAAAAGATATGGGAATTTACCATAAGTAATTGAAATAATTGAGCGTGAGAGCCAAATGAATCGAAAGATTCATGTTTGGTTCGGGAAGGGATCATGGAAATTTTGCAATGAATGGAAAGATAATCTACTTTCATTAAGTGATTTATTAGATAATCGAAAACAAAGGATTTTGAATACTATTCGAAATTCAGAAGAACTACGTGAGGGGGCCGTTGAACAGTTGGAAAAAGCCCGGACCCGCTTACAGAAAATAGAAATAGAAGCAGACCAGTTTCGAGTGAACGGCTATTCTGAGATAGAACGAGAAAAATTGAATTTGATTAATTCAACTTATAAGACTTTAGAACAATTAGAAAATTACAAAAATGAAACGATTCATTTTGAACAACAAAGAGCAATTAATCAAGTTCGACAACGGATTTTTCACCAAGCCTTAGAAGGAGCTCTAGGAACTTTGAATCGTTGTTTAACCAAGGAGTTACATTTACGTACCATCAGTGCTAATATTGGCATGTTTGGGGCGATGAAAGAAATAATCGATTAGCCCTTCTACCGTAGGCATTATCTTTTTTTTTTCAAAAAAAAATTAACAAATACTCATGGTAACCATTCGAGCCGACGAGATTAGTAATATTATCCGAGAGCGTATTGAGCAATATAACCGGGAAGTAAAGATTGTAAATACGGGTACCGTACTTCAAGTGGGCGACGGTATTGCTCGTATTTATGGTCTTGATGAAGTAATGGCAGGTGAATTAGTAGAATTTGAAGACGGTACTATAGGTATTG